ACTACCGCCGGAGTTTTTTGATTTATGAAAAAATCAAAGCCCCTTATCGGATTTGAACCGATGACTTACGCCTTACCATGGCGTTACTCTACCACTGAGTTAAAAGGGCTTGTTTGATTCAATTCCTGAATAAAGTTACCAGCCACTATGAGTTTAGTATATATACTTATTATAATATATGTACATATAAGACTATATCTTATACGTATAACAGTTCGTTCAGAAATGAAAAATTTGACTTGTCCGGTAAATAAAATTCTAGGGGAGGATATACTAGTGAATATAGGTAAAATAAAACGGTTTATTGATATTGGATTTGATAAATAGCAATACAATGAATTGTTTCCGATCCTAATTGACATCATAACGAAATTCATTTGATTCATACATGTACCCACTAATTTAACAGAGATCCAACATATTTCATTGAATGATTGATAAAGAAATTTGGCGCAGTCTCGGAACTAAATTATGAACTAAATTATTGGCGGAAAAAAATGCTATAGAATCGTGAAAGATGGAAAGATCCTCCGTATCGAGTCATACCATTCCATTCTATTGACAATTTAAAAAAACTGTTCATACTATGAGCATAGTATGATGGCGATCCTGCAAGTATGGTATGCCCCCATCGTCTAGTGGTTCAGGACATCTCTCTTTCAAGGAGGCAGCGGGGATTCGACTTCCCCTGGGGGTAGGGTACTACGAAAGGAAGTTGATCATGGATTATCAATAAGCCTGGAATTTATTCTTCCTGGGTCGATGCCCGAGCGGTTAATGGGGACGGACTGTAAATTCGTTGGCAATATGTCTACGCTGGTTCAAATCCAGCTCGGCCCAAAAATTCGCCGATCTACCACGAAATGGTATCATATAACCCATTTTGTGCTCTCCAGAAATGCCCGATCCCCCAATACGGAAGAGAATTTTTCTTCTCTGATATATCTATAGCACTATTTATTTACTCTATTTTTCCAACAAATTAGGATCTGTAAGTATAAAATAAAATCTAAGGAAAGGGGTAAAGAAAAAACCCTTTTTCATTGAAAGAGTAATTATCCCATTTATTTGGCAATAACGAAAGGATTACTAGTAATCCAGGTCGTTCTCATTAAAGCGCATACCCATATGGGTATCAATATATCACTCATGGCTCTGTTACAACACGCCAATTTGAATCTAAATTCTAAATTGAAAGGGTTAGAATAAAATCATAAAAATATGTATACATAATACTTTATTTTATTATGGTATTTACTTGGGATTGTAGTTCAATTGGTCAGAGCACCGCCCTGTCAAGGCGGAAGCTGCGGGTTCGAGCCCCGTCAGTCCCGACGGATCCAATAAAAAAATATATCAATTCCGCTCTCTATTTTTTGTGAAAGATTTTTTGTGAAAGAAAGTAAGTAGAATTTCATTCCCAACGGCAATCCCTCTTCTTTATTTTTTTTTCTTTTTTATTTCACATTTATCAGCAATGGGGGAATTTCCATTTCTTTGACTAGTACTGATTCGATTGATGGGAGATAGACATATGTGGATTAGGACAATTATTGGTAGCATCAGATTCAGGATTCCAAGAGATACCATACTGCACTGGGTATGGCTTTTTCGATTACTCCTGATCTGTCGAATAGAGTAGAGTACTGTATGTTTCCCGGAAGTACATATATAAATGGAATTTGCACGATATAAAATAACTTTAACATAGTTATTGTAATAGAATACTTTCAGGGATCGCTTTTTTATTAGGGGGGGGGTGCAATTTTTTTATTAAGGGGTTTCCTTGAAAGAACAAACTTTATTTATTTTTAGCTAAAAATAAATAAAATAGTTAATTTGATGGAATATTAGATTTTTTTATACCGAAACTTGTACTCGTCTTTATCATCCTTCTTTTGTTTTCCAAGAAGATTAGATCAGTAAAAAAAGAAGTTTCGAACTTCTTCCTTTTTTTTTTTTTTTAGCTTCTATTGTTTGTTGGGGGTTGTTTAGAATCAATGGTAAGTGTAAGGGCGGTTCAATGATACTTCATCAGATGGTTGTACAAAGAGGGCGGTAGGTGATAGAAAAGAAAGAATGAAAAAGAATGCTAAATAAAAAAAAAGGAATTATTATTATTGGTTGGATCAGGAATAAAATTTGGAGTTCGGTATGGATAAAAGATCTTCCTATGTTATACTATTCAATTCTTGACGATGAGTTGATTTGATAGTGCAGATATTGTTATTCATGATATTGATCCGATTCGATATCATCAAGATGTAATTCATCCCATTGAATTTACAAGCGAAAGATTTATTATCTCTATGGGATTAACTCCCGAGTTATTGCGAATTAAAGAAAAATGAAACAATGAGATTATGGAAGTAAATATTCTCGCATTTATTGCTACTGCACTGTTTATTCTAGTTCCTACCGCTTTTTTACTTATAATATACGTAAAAACAGTCAGCCAAGGTGATTAATTTGAATTAAACTTGACTTTTTAGTTCTTATCAATAATTGAAGAGAAGAAAGGGATTCAAATTTCGCGTCTTAAATGAAATGGGCAGACTCGAATTAGCCGTATTCTATGAAATACGATAGTATGATAGTATGGTAGAAAGAAATATCTGAATCTTTCTACCATACTATCTACTATTGTTATTGTAGTGTATATAAGGTGTATTGGAATCCGGGTTAATTTAATAGAGATCAATCTACAATAGTATCGTCATATTCCTATATATTGGTATATATCGATATCAATTACATATTATATATAATGTATATAGTGCCCCCCAATTCTATTTCTTTGCTTTATCCATCTGTCTTGTATTTAATTTGTGTTGATTTCAATCAATTTGAAATAATTGAAAAGCGACTCGTACGATTCTAATTCCTGGATTGCTGATTATTTTCAATATGAATCCCGATCAAAAGAATCAAGGGCCTCTTCGATGGGTATAATAAAAGAAAATAAAGTAATCTTTTTATTAGCATTCCGACGAAGAAGTCATTGATCGATCAGTTGACATATGATCTATGGAAACTTCTTCGGATTTCAAAAAAAGGGGGGGGGGGGGAGGATTAGTAAACCTCTTTTAACGTTTGAACAGTGAGTTCAATAAAACAAGTACAACATAAATAAAATTTCCAAAATATTAAAACAAACGGGAAGTGCGCAATATGTGACTCGCCCAAGACAATACAATATTTTAGTCTGTGTAGTATCTCGTTAGAGAACTACTATGTCTGTGTTGTTTCCGATAGAAAATGTGTATCTACGTAATGTAATAACAGAACTATTTTCTCTTTGAATAAAGGGAAACAAAAAAGTAAAATAAAAAAAGTGCAACTCTTCCTCACGGTCCATATCTAATTTTAGTAAGAGTCGGTTCATCGAAATAGAAAATTGATCAAGAATTCAGTTGGAATAAATTTACTACCATTTGTATTTCTTTTACTTTGTATTCTTTTTACTTTCGAAATACAAACACGGAAATAATTGAAATATTTGTTTGATTGAAAGAGTATTCTTCATATATATTATTCATAAACTATATTACTACACGAAAACCCAAGAGAATTTTGAAATGCAGATATTTTTTTATTTCTATTTCAATTTAAAAATTGAATTTTAAATTGAAATAGTGTTGAAATAATGAAATTTCAACTAAAAAAAGCTTTTCAGAACTGAACGATTTATAAAAAAAAATGGATCCAGTTTAATTCCTAAACTCAATTACAATTAGTAGTACTTCTAGAGTCCACTTCTTCCCCATACTACGAGTGAAAGGGAAAATGTAAAGACTACCATTAAAGCAGCCCAAGCGAGATTTACTATATCCATGTGAATTATGTCCCCTATCTATGAAGGAATTCTTGAATTATTGTTCACTAATAAATAATAGTGGAATCACTGGCGCAGAGTCAAAAATTCTGACCTAACGTCGTTGATGAAACAATCCAATAAATCCAACTCTAACTTATAAGGGGTCTTATAAGATTTCTAGTATAATCAGAAAAGATTAAGCACAAGCAAAATATGCGGAGACCCCCTTGGAAGTATCAAAGAAATGCTACTAATATGTAGAAATACTAAAAATTATGTAGAAATACTAAAAATCTATTCTTTCTTTTGTTGTCCTTCATTAAGTTAAGTAAAAAGTCTAAAAAAATAGAAGAAAGGTAGATCACTACCCAACCCATACCCTATTTCTTTCCCATTTTGTTTTGATCTAATCCTTACCGTCCCTTATTGTCTCTATGAAACAATCGGAGGACGCCCTATTATGTTCTGTTCTTGACTAGGGGTTAACGAAAAAAGAAAAAAGGTATAGTATATAAGGTATAAAAGGTATATTAAGTAAAAGCCAATTACTCATTCAATCGAATTAATATTGATTGAATGCCGGAGGACTCAAAGACTTTGATGAATATGTATACAGAGTATCTTCTGGCCTTTCCGCAACTAAAAACGGAATTTGATTTCCGTCCTGTTATCCAATCTAATTCAAAACCCGGCCCGTAGACACTCCGTTAGTAATGGAAGGACTATCACGATTTATCAGTTTCCTCCGTTTGCTTCCGCCGGAAAAATTTCCAAAATTCTATCAGCAAAACAGAAGAAGGTATGTCAATTCTTTTGGTGATTAGGCGACACCCGGATTTGAACTGGGGAAAAAGGATTTGCAGTCCCCCGCCTTACCGCTCGGCCATGCCGCCAAAACGATACCAAATCAAAATCTATCAAAAAATTATCCTTTTGTCTTCTTATTTATTGTACTTGTATTTTGAATCTTAATCCCGTTTTCCTTAATTCCTTTTCTAAAAGAAATCTTTCTTTTTTGTTTGAGTTGGATCCATCCCTTCGATTGATTGTATAGTATCTTAAAACCATACAATCTCTAAAAATTTCCCTTACTTTTCTAGTGAAAAACAAAATTTTGATTTTTCAGTCATAAAAGAAAAAATTCAGCACAAACTGGAACCGTTAACTATTATATAATATATAA